ATTCTATAATGTCTCTTTAACAGGTACCCCGCTAACCCGAGTGAACATTCAAATATCTGTCCCACATTCATTCGTGAGGGGACTCCCAATGGGTTGAATACCATATCAACGGGCGTTCCATCTTGCAAATAGGGCATATCTTGTCTAGACAAAATTTTAGAAATTATACCTTTATTCCCATGTCTTCCAGCTACTTTATCCCCCACTTTGATTTCACGTTTATGTAAAATATATACACGAATCCTTTCTTGATTATAATTGGAACCCCCCTTTCTACGGATCCATCTCACATCAATAACTCGGCCCCTTACACCTATAGGTAGTCTTAGCGAAGTTTCTTTTGAAGTGGATACCTGAATGCCAAGTATAGCTCGTAATAATCTATCCTCTGGGGCATATGATGATTCATTCGCTGTCTGAGGTGTTAATTTACCTACTAAGATATCACCTGTTTCTATCCAAGATCCCAGCATAACAATTCCATTTCTGTCTAAATTTCGGAGTAAATGAGCCTCTAAATGCGGAATCTCCTTAGTTATTCTTTCAGGACCTTGGCTTGTTACATGAGTCTGAATTTCATATTTCCGGATGTGAAAAGAAGTATAAATATCTTCATAAATCAGACGTTCACTAATTAGTACTGCGTCTTCAAAATTGTAACCTTCCCATGGCATATAAGCTACTAATACATTTTTTCCTAAAGCGAGTTCCCCACCAGCTGTGGCCGCACCGCCCGCTAGAATTTGTCCCTTTTTAATATATTTACCCCGCCGAACCTGAGTTTTTTGATGCATACAAGTATTCTTGTTGGAACGTTGATACATAACTAATGGAATGCTTAGAGTATCCCCATTACTTGAGAAAACAATCTTGTGAGTATCAGTATAAATGATTTTTCCCTTGTGTTCGGCTATAGCTGAAATACCCGAATCTAGAGCCGTTTGGCCTTCCAACCCAGTTCCAACAATGCACTTTTCGGAACGAGAAAGGGGAACTGCTTGGCGCTGCATATTAGAACTCATTAAAGCTCGATTCGCATCATTATGCTCGATAAAAGGAATGAGGGAAGCTCCAATAGAAAAATATTGGAAAGGAAAAATGCTTCTAAGATGAATCTCTTCCCATGCAATAGTCAGGAATTCTTGACGATATCGAGCCGGAACAACCTGTTGTTCTTGAATACCCCGATTCAGGGCCAAAGAATTTCCTGCTGCTACCATATAATATTCATCTCTATTTGGTGATAAATAAACCATCTGTGCCTCTTCCTCTTTTGATCTCTCAGATAATTCATAAAAAGGACTCTCTATAGATCCCCAATAACCAACCTTAACATGAGTAGCTAATGATCCAATAAGTCCAACATTGATTCCTTCGGACGTGTCAATTGGGCAAATACGTCCATAGTGACTCGGGTGGATATCTCGTATCCGAAAACTAGCAGTTCGCCCCGTCAATCCCCCAGGACCCAAATAACTCCATTTTCGCCCATGAACAATTTGTGTCAACGGATTAGTTCGATCCAAAACTTGAGATAAAGGGTGTAGGCCAAAAAACGATTCATAAGTAGTTGTTAATGAAGTTGAAGTTACCAAATTTTGAGGAGTCGGTATCAATTTATGCCTGATTGCTCCACATATAGTTCCTCGAACCGCATTTTCTAAACGAACAAGAGCCAATCCGAATTGATCCTGTAATAGATCTGCGACAGAACGAATACGTTTATTTTTCAAGTGATTCATATCGTCAAGTATACCCATTCCAAATTTCATTTCAATCAAATGATCCACAGCAGCCAATAGATCTTGTGGTAACAAAAATGTATTGTTTTGGGGTATATCAAGATTCAGTCTCCGGTTTATATTTCGTCGACCAATCTTTCCTAATTCACATCTTTGGTAAAAAAATTTCTTTTGTAATTCCTTGCATAAGGACTCAGAAAATACCGGATCTCCCCCTACCCCTACACAAGTAAATTGTTGATAAAACTCCAGAATAGCATTTTCTTTTGACCCAATCTTTTTTTTATCTTTTTCATTCGGGAAAGACAAGAAAATCTCAGGGTAACAAACATTATCTAGAATTTCTCTTATATTCGAACCCATAGCTGATGATAGAACTAGAATAGATATTTTTTGTTTTCTACTTACACGGGCCCATATCCTTGCTTTTCTGTCAATTTCTAATTCTGACCTTCCCCCCCAATCCGATATTATAGTACTGGTATAGACAGAAATTCCGTTATGTTCCAATTCTGAACGGTAGTAAATACCAGGACTTTGCAATATTTGGTTGATCACAATTCGGTATATTCCATTTACTATAGAGGTTCCAAAAGAATTCATTATAGGGATGTTCCCAATAAAAACTGTTTGTTCTTGCATATTTCTATCGGTTTTCCAAATTAAGACCGCGGGTACATATAATTCAGAAGAATATGTGAGTGATTCATATACAGCATCTCTTTCTTTTATCAAGGGCTCTACCAATTGATATGTTTCCACAAATAAATTAAATTCAATTTCTTGATCTCTATCTTCAATTTTTGGAAACTTATGAAATTCTTCCGCCAAGCCCTGATTAATGAACCTAAAAAATCCCTCAAATTGTATCTGACTAAATCCAGGTATTGTGGACATTCCTTCATTTCCATTCTGGAGCATCTTAATCTGAAGTTTCCTCTTTATTGAAAAAATCCCATTATTGGCTTAGCTCACTATTCATCGAACCATACCGATCGATCTAGCAATGATGGAATGGGTATTCTGTTTACTGAATCACATAAAATTTTAGCCAACTCTATCCATATATATCATACGATATGAACGGAAGCAAGACAGAGAAATGGAGGGCATTTTTTACGCAAGTTCGAATTTGAGCCAGGTACAAATAGAAAAAAATTCAAATTGATAAAGCATTCCTGGGAAAAAATTCTGTCACTTAGGTTGACGGAGTCTTTTATCGGTATCGGATAAGAAAATTGATCCAATTTCTACCCAATTCTTTTATTATGATATTACGATCAGGGTACAAAAAATAAAAAATAAATGAATTTGGGAATCAATCTGCTCTCTATGAATGAGATAAAAACAGAAGAATCAGGAATAGCATAGAGTTTAACTATTTTTAGCACAAACGCTCAAAAAGTAATTCGCAAATCTTTTTTGGTAGTAGAATTTATAAAATACAATTGAATTGCGTACGTAATACTCATAGGAGTAATCTTTAGGAAGTACATACCGGCACATGCCGATATAGCTATCCATATATCGCATCTTTTCTCATAATTGAACTTGGTGCAACATAGGTCAAGTCGCACTCGATCAAAAATCATAATCATAATGTCTATTTTCTATTCATTCGGTATCCACGTATAAAAATTCCAGCTCTGTAGTTTACACTGTTCTGGGGTTTACATATACACATATAATATTATAATTAATATTAATATTTATATAATTAATATTAATATTTAGAATATAGAATATAATATTAGAATATATTTAGAATATAACATTAGAATATTCTAAATTATATAATTGATTATAATTGTAATTGATAATAATTAGTCGTAAATCAATTGGATTTTTCATCCATTAAAGGAATACAAATGGAATTTGGCGACATGGCCAAGTGGTAAGGCGGGGGACTGCAAATTCTTTATCCCCAGTTCAAATCTGGGTGTCGCCTGATCAACAAAAAAAGACTTGGAAGTTTTTAATCCTGCTGATCGAACTTGACAAATTCTTGCCCCGCAAAAGCATAGGCAAGGGACTAGGTCTGTCGATACTTGATTTTGAGAACCCGTAGGTCCTATAAAAGACTATCATCTTTTTTATAAAAATTTATAAAAATCTGGTTTCTGAGTGTGGCTCAAACAGATACCAATAAATCTGAAGCAATCCAATCTTATTAATGCATTGGTTTGGGCTATTCTGAATTGAACCAAATAAAAGAAATAATGATAATTCATTCTATTCTGGGCATCAGAACTATGAAAATAAGAAGTCGTAAATCTTGGTATCCAAGGATACCTAAGAGACACTCCATTTTGGTTCCTAAGGTTAAAGATGTGGAAAGAACTGAGCGAGGATACTTTGTATCCAAACTCAGGATAGGCTCTGAGTGCTCAGAAATGAAATCAAAATGGTTATTCTTCTTTTCTTATTTTTTTTTTTTCTTCTATTTCATTACTATTTCATTATCTATCTTATATCATTATCCATCTTATATATCTTAATTTTATATTTTTTTTATTATTTTTATTATTTCCAATTCTTTAAATTTCAATAGAATCTATTGACTAAGAAATAAAGGACCTTTTTACGAGTGGATTCGTAAAATTGTTTCATCATAAGAATCCTATTTTGACTCTGCGCCATTGATTCCACTATAATTATGAATTAATAATGGAATAAATACTTCATTTCATAGAGATAAGGGACATTATTCACATGGATATAGTAAGTCTCGCTTGGGCTGCTTTAATGGTAGTGTTTACATTTTCTCTTTCACTTGTAGTATGGGGAAGGAGTGGGCTTTAGAGCTAGGAATATTAATATTACTAATTTAGTACTTTACTGAATAATATAATTCTATCAATTGTGATCGTTTTGCCAAAGCTGAAAAAAAAAAAAAATACCTTGACTTAGTTTAGTTTATCTATATTCGTTTAATTCTAAATATTAGTAAATATTAGAATTAGATAATTATATATTTTTTATATTATTATTTATTATTTTTATTATATTATATTATAAATTATAAATATTAAAATATTAAAAATATTAATTAAATAAAATATTAATATATTATATATTATATTATCTAATAATTATCTATTATCTAACTAATAATTTAATATATATTAGATATGTATAATTGATATGTATAATTATGGTATCATATATATTATATTATTATATATTATATATTATTTATTTTTATATTATTTATTGTCATTTGATTGTCAATTGATCCATATAAGAGAAAGCTTCTTT